GGGGATTCTATCAAATCTTTCTAGTCTCTAGTCTAGTTACTTCGTTCCCTATTTCTTTTCTACTCGTGGGATCCTAAGGAAAATAATTTTGTTTCTACCGAGCTGAAACAAGAAGCCGAGGGTTCTAGTAAACCAAAACCATCATTTTCTAGCTATTTGGCTTCAATCTCCCCCTTTTTCAGCGCAAAAATTGAAGATTTAGTTACGATTGAAAGTTTTGTACTATCATCCATAGATCCTTTATTCATACTCATTCAATTGGAAAAATTGAACCAATCAAAAAAATTATGCTTCTCGACTCCATAATCCAAATTTTTTATTAATATTCTGATTGCCTTTTGGATAGAAATCGTGAGAATGTATATTCTTTCCTCAAATGTCCTATTGAGGGGGAAAGGATTAAATCTTTTTAAGAAATAAAGTTTTTGATCGGAATATGAAAAAAACGGAAAGACCCCTTAACTATTTAAGTTGTTAATAGAACGAATCACACTTTTACCACTAAACTATACCCGCTACATATTCATTATTGGATATGAATGGACTATTTGTCCAACAAAGTAATCAGACGTAGTCAAGATAGCATCAGAATCATGAAAATTCCAGCATTAACACGTATTTTGTTCTGCTGTGGCGCGGGATTGAAAAAAAAAAGAATAGGTGAATAGCAAAAAGTTTAGTCAAATTTAAATAATTTAAATAGTGTACTAAAGTTTTAAGTATTCTTTTTTTTGAAACTTCCCTTCACTTGAACCGCCAGATTTTCTGAATTCGGGTAAATTGGGCCTCAAACTTTCAAGCTTGTCCTTTGCTTTGAACAAGTAAAAGATTTAAAATATTAGAAATATGTGTTTTCTATTTGAGATTCTTTCTCTTATAAGATTTCTAAAATCTATTTCTTTTCTTTCTTAATACTTCCTTCTTATTAAGATTTCTTAAGTGAATTAGAATTATTCAGATGAATATAATACTGAACTTCAACTTTCATTTATAATGAAATTTGTTTTTCATTAATGAATTTCTGAATCTTATACTTAAGAATAAGAAAAGAAAGACGAAAAATATGAAAAATATTAGTACTATATTACATTACTATTATACTCTAATACTATTACTAGATATTAATAGAACAGAACACTTTTACTATAAAGACTAAATATTCTAATTTAGACTCTAATTTACTAGAATTACTTAGAAGATACTAAGAATAGATATAGAATCTCTAACATTTTAGATTTCAATTTCATATTTCAATATAGAATATATCATATTTATATTAAGATAGAATTATAGAATATATAGAATAATCTAATTAATCTAGATATAGAGAATTTCTTAAAGAATTTCTAAGATAATCTATCTATTAGAATCTTATCTAATTTCTAAGAATTAGGAAGTACTGGCCCGGCCAGTACTTATACTTAACCAGGCCGGGGAAATGAACCTTTTGTACAAAATCAAAGAAGTAAGGTATTCTTTCTATTGGAGAAATCTGTTTCGAAGAAAATAAAAATGGTTCTCAATCTTCACTTCACGTGTGAAATCACATGAGAGATTTCCAATTTGGAATGGGGAGAGATGGCTGAGTGGACTAAAGCGTCGGATTGCTAATCCGTTGTACGAATTATTCGTACCGAGGGTTCGAATCCCTCTCTCTCCGACCCCCCTGATAACTTGAGATTTTAGAATCGGAAGAAATTTCGATTATTTTCTTTTATGAATCTTTTCTCTTTATCTAGCATCTATTCCATTCCTTTCTACATTTACCTATGAAATACCTATGAAAAAAAAAGTAAAAACGAATCTCATCTCTTTTTTTATTCTTCACGCCCAGGATTACGCCCCGGATCATTAGATAAGAATCCGAAGATGAAGAGAGAAACAAAGAATATTACTACTGTGTAAACGAATAGTTTAAGAGTAAGCATTACAAATCTCCAAGATAAGATCTTTTTTTTTTAAGGAAATAGATCGACTATTTTACGACACACACTATACACTAACACTATTTTGATATGACGCTCTAAAGATGAAAAAAGAAGGAAGTTTTTTTTTCAATTTATTTTTACGAATTTCTTTCTAATGTAATATTCTAATGTAATAAGATTCGTATTTTTTCATTACCAAAGATTTCTTGCCATATCCATATCTATAATTAAATATTTTATGGAATCTTATAAAGGAAAGGTCAGAACAAAAGAAGAAATAAGTTGATTAGCTGATTAAAGATCATCGCCCCTTCCCTTATTCACCCTTATTCAATTTCAGTATAATATACAATAGAAAATATCAGAATTTCGCTTTTTGAATCGAGGGTTCCTAATTTCCAGACTTATCTGAATCTTATTTCTGATCTTATTTATTTTAAGAAGAAAAATCTCATCTTTTTTTTATCGAAGAAATTCTGAATTGAATCGAGATTTTCTTTTTATCGAAAACTTACAGCAGCTTGCCAAACAAAGGCTAAGAGAAAAAAGAGTAAAGGGATAATCGGCATAACGTCTACGATTGGATTGAAAAAGGCATAAGCCTCGGGCAATTTGGCGAAGAAAAAACTACTCGAATAAAGGGTAGAATTAAGACAGATACAGATTAAACTAAAGATATTAAACATAACAAATATTCTTTTCTTGTTCTTAAATATTAAAATGAAATTGAAATGATAAGAAATTATCAGATTGGATTGAGTTGTTTTTCTGAGGGATTTTTGAAAAGAAAAAAGCAGATAAAAGAAAGAAATTCTGATTTTTCTTTGGCTTCTCCCCAATCAAGAATCCTTCCTTACATTATCCAATCAAATAAGAATACAAGGAATTCTATTTTCATACAATATCTTAATTGAATTCTAAGTAATGATCAATTAATCTATATCTATTGTGTTGAATCCCAGCGACAACATGTCCTATATTTCTTTTGGTTGGTTATTGACGAATAACCAATATTTAGCTTAGTTTTTCTTAGACCAAATAAAAATGGGGCGTGGCCAAGCGGTAAGGCAACGGGTTTTGGTCCCGTTACTCGGAGGTTCGAATCCTTTCGTCCCAGATCGTTTGCATCAGAAACGAAGGATTCTTCTCTAATTGAAATTAGAAATTGAATTCAACAATTTTATGTTTCATGTTGGATACACTGAATTCTATGATTTCTTATTAGAATCATATCTTTTTTTTTTACTTTTTTACTAAAGTATTTTATTCTTAAATACTTAAATATTCGTGATTATTTTCGTTAACGATTCTTTGTTTTCTATGATGGAGATGGATGCCAAAAGATCAGAATCCGAGGATTCTGATTTTCTCTTTGATCTTACCTTACACGAGACTTTTTCTACTCCATAATAATGAAAACAAAGAAACTTTATTCTCAAACTATCTCTCTGATTTAAATGAAATGAAAATCAGATTCAATTGGAGATGGTAAATAATAAGTAAATAATAATATTCTAATCATGAAATCATATTTCATAAATAAAAAATGAGAAAATAATCATACTTCATGATTAATATTCATATTAGAATATATTAATACATAAATTTAATACATAAATACATAATTCTTACATAAGAATATAGATTCTATAATCTTATTATTCTATAATTGAATATTTATGAATATTGAAATGAAATATTTCGTTTAGTATAGTTATTAGTTAGTATAGTATTTAGTGAAAGTGGCTAAAAACTTTTATCCATTCATGGGGATTTCTTTTTCATTTGAATGAAATGAAAGTCAAAGGTTTTTTTTGAGGTTTCTAATTTCTTTTCTTTTTTGAAAAGGAAAAGAAGGATCTTTTATGATGGACAATCTCGAAAGATTTGTTGAAGATGTAAATAAGTTTGCTTAAAACTTATTTGTTTTTTTTTCATGTGATATTATTCATATGAGAAAATCTGGGGTAATTTGAAGTGAAATCTCCGGATAAACATTTCTTTTTCAGTGTAGATTATTATGTATCGGTTCAACCAATGACTATTCATTATTCCATATTGAATCAATTGCATACGGTTCCAATTTAAAATCTAATCAAAATTATAGGGATGTTATGGTAAAACTTCGTTTGAAACGATGTGGTAGAAAGCAACGTGCGACTTGAAGGACATGATTGGATGTGGATTCTGACATCCACCATTTTCTATACGAATGAAGATGCTCTTGTCTCGACATAGTTTGTTCTGCTAGGAACCTAATTGGATTTGTCTTGGGTTGCTAAATAAAGATACTAATGGTATAGAAAGGTATAGCATATGATGGAGCTCGAGCAAAAATGATTGATTCATTTATCGGGGGAATAATCTAGGGTTAGTGACAATCAATAAGTTAGACCAACTTTGTAAATAGATCATCAATATAGAAATATAGATAAACGGAGAGGTTCAAATTTGAACAAGTTTTTGAAATGAAAAAGAAATCAAATTTGTTGAAATTTTCAAACTGTTTTGATCAAGAGTGTATCACAAAGGAATCAATCGTTCGTATTATTTTTCCCTTTTCCATAGAAAAAACAAAAGGTATGTTGCTGCCTTTTTGAAAAGGAGTAAGGATCACCGAAGTAATGTCTAAACCTAATGATTTCACAAAGCGCAAAGCAAAGACAACAAATTCCGGAACAAGGAAACACTCTTTTTACTAGTCTCAACAATTGGATCAGAATGATAAAAAAAAATAGATCCGAAAGGAGACAAAAAAAGAGGTTAGAGACAGCTCAAGAAATTCTAAGGATTTCCTTTCAAACTCTTTCAAAACTACCCAACTTGAGTTAGGAGTACGAATGAATTTTCTTTTCTTTTTCTGTAAAGAAGGAAAAAAGGCTCAAATTACAGTCTAATTCTTTATGGATCCATTTTGATTTCTATCTATATAGATAGATAGAAATCAAAATTCTAGAAATTAGAATCATTTTTTCTTGAGCCGTATGAGGAGAAAACCTCCTATACGTTTCTAGGGGGGCATTTTTTATTTACATCTATCCCAATGAGCCATCTATCGAATCGTTGCAATTGATGTTCGATCCCGAAGAGAAGGAAGAGATCTTCGAAAAGTGGGTTTTTATGATCCGATAAAGAATCAAACTTATTCAAATGTTCCTGCTATTTTATATTTCCTTGAAAAAGGTGCTCAACCCACAGGAACTGTTTATGATATTTTAAGGAAGGCAGAATTCTTTAAAGAATTTCGAGTTTCTTTTGATAAAAAAGAAAGTAAAAAAAAGAATCGTGAATAAAAAAAGGATAGGGTAACTAACTTTGTGTAATTCTTTATTCAAAGTTTCTTCTTTTTTTGTTCTATTCATACTTCTTTTATTCTTCTTTTTCTTATTCGTATTTTTTTCTTGCTTCTTTTTGTCGAACCCCCCAACAAGGGGGGTTCTTCTTGTATTTGTATTGTACCTTTCTTTTTTTGATTAAAGAAAGCCGCTATTTTTTCTATCTTTACCTTTTCCTTATTTTTTTTTTCCGCTCAAAGTTCTTATTTATTCTTTATGTTGTGCTAATCCAACACAAATTTCTATATAATTTCTTGAAATTTGTTTTCTAAAAAGTGCATTCATATTGACAATGGCGTCTCAAACAAATATAATTTGATCGTATATAAATAGATCTTTTTATCCCCATTCCCTTATTGGATCTTTCCTTCACTTTAGTAAAATTAGTAAAATGGATGAGTTTGCTGGATTTTTTTTATTTCGATCATATCTACACCTCATATTGATCCGGGTTGCTAACTCAACGGTAGAGTACTCGGCTTTTAATTGCGACTATGATCTTTTACACATTTGGATGAAGGAATTCGTCTAGACTATTGGTAAAGTTTATAAGACCGCGACTGATCCTGAAAGGTAATGAATGGAAAAAAAAGCATGTCGTAAACAGAATAGAAAAAAGAATAATATAATCATAGAAAAATAAGATTTCTAGTACTCATAATAGAAATAGAACGAGAATTTTTCTTTTTATAACAATTTTTAAGTTCAGTAAAGTATTTCGGGTCTAGTGAATAAATGGATAGAGCCTTATGGCTCCAATTCGAGTAAGACAAAAAAGAAACGAGCTTCCTTTCTTAATTTGAATGATTACCCGATCGAATTACTAATTATACGTTAAAAATAGATTAGTGCCTGATGTGGGAAAAGGTTCTCTTGTAAATTGTGAGTGGACCATTGATTCTTTTTTTTTATGAATCCTAATTATTCTTTATTGTCGATTGGAGACGGATGTGTAGAAGAAATAGTATAGTGATAAAAAAAGAATCTTTTCCAAAGTCAAAAGAGTGATTGGGTTGCGAAAATAAAAGATTTTTACCCCTTTTTCTTATTGTTATTCTAGTTATATTAACAAGGAAAAGAAAACCAAATTGGATAGAAGGGGAAAGGAAAAAGATCTGTAGATTGGGCTCTCTGTCTCCGGGGTATATATTCTTTATTTGTTCTGACTTTTATATAATCTTTTACTTCTTAAATTCTCATTATGTTTTTTACATCAAAGTACAGTATAAAAGTATATATATAAGTATACACAGTGCATAGTCTATATATATATATATTATATATATTATATATTATTAGTATTAGAATATCTTATTAGAATTCTTTCTTAGAATAAGAAGAATAATAGAAGAATTTATTCTTCTATCGCATACGCCGTTCTGACCATATTGCACTATGTATCATTTCATAACACAAGAAGTGCCTCTCTTTTTTGGTTACATTAGAAATGTATTTCAATAGCAGAATTACAAATTACAAGGATATTTAGATTGAAAAAAGATAGATTTCGGCAACAAAACTTCCTATATCCGCTACTCCTTCAGGAGTATATTTACTCACTTGCTCATTATCATAGCTTAAATAGTTTGATTTTTTACGAACCTGTGGAATTTCTAGGTTATGACAGTAAATTTAGTTTAGTACTTGTGAAACGTTTAATTATTCGAATGTATCAACAGAAATCTTTGATTTCTTCGGTGAATTATTCTAACCAAAATGGATCTTGGGAGCACAAGAATTCTTTTTCTTCTCATTTTTCTTCTCAAATGGTATCAGAAGGTTTTGGAGTCATTCTGGAAATTCCATTCTCGTCGCAATTAGTATCTTCCCTTGAAGAAAAAAGAATACCAAAATCTCAGAATTTACGATCTATTCATTCAATATTTCCCTTTTTAGAGGATAAATTATCGCATTTAAATTATGTGTCAGATCTACTAATACCCCATCCCATCCATCTGGAAATCTTGGTTCAAATCCTTCAATGTTGGATCAAAGATGTTCCTTCTTTGCATTTATTGCGATTGTTTTTCCACGAATATCATAATTTGAATAGTCTCTTTACTTCAAAGAAATCCATTTACGTATTTTCAAAAAGAAAGAAAAGATTCTTTTGGTTCCTACATAATTCTTATGTATATGAATGCGAATATATATTCCTGTTTCTTCGTAAACAGTCTTCTTATTTACGATCAATATCTTCTGGAGTCTTTCTTGAGCGAACACATTTCTATGGAAAA